TTACAATAATATTACATTACATAACAAAAAGAAGATATATCTTATATCATGCAAATAATTGTGAAAATAAAAGCGGAAAGGAATGAAGTTTAAGGGAGCAATAACTTCTAGTTCTATAAGAACTTACAAGAGGGCATTCTTCCTTTACTTTATTACTATTATTACTATTATATTAATATTACCCCTTATTTATTATTTATTAAAACTTTATTACAACTGTAATCTTTTATTTACATCTTTTCTTCATTTTAAATTTATATACCTTTTGAATTGAAAAAGAAAAGAGAAAATTGGAGATCCATCAGGGAATTGACAAATAGAAATTAGTGTGTTAAAGTAGAATAAAATTTGAATAGTTATCTTATTTATGAAAAAAAGATAAGATAATATAAATAAGATATATTATTATAATATAGAATGTCAAAAGCAAAAGAATTCTTTTCAATCAAAACAAAAAAAGCTCTTCATTCTTATACTTATAATAAATTGTATTATGCACTTGCTCACTCTGAATTGTTGTATTATAATTAAATTATAATAGTTTTTTTTTGAAAAGATAAGATCTTTAATGATCTTTAATATTAATAATAATATGTCAAACAAAGACAAAAGAATTCTCGTCAATCAAAACAAAGCTCCGAAAGCTATAGTTAAGTTCTATCCTTTAAGTAAGTTCTAGTCAGTGTTATATTGTTTATGTTAAAATCATAAGATACCCCGGTTAAGATCGATCTAAACCAATATTTATACAACAAATTTTTAAAATGAACTTAGAAACAATGATTTTTATTATAAATTTAATAAGATATTGCCGAATGATTGGAATTTGTACCTTGAAAGACTTAATCATGATTCATTTAGTCTCTTTTTGCATCCTCATCTTCAGCTCGATGCAAAATTTAGACCACCTAATTGGAATTTATTCTTTGAAAGAATTGATCATCATCTATTTAGTTTCTTTTTCCATCCTCGCCTCCAGCTCGATGCAAAAGGAAAATTTAGACCACTTCAGTGTATTTTTGAGGATTGGTTTGCCTCTGAATTTGCTATTGGTGGGGTTCCTATATTCAACCGATCTTCGCAAGAGCATTTTTAACTTTCTCTATACGAGAAAGGAAAGTGCTTTTGTAAAATTTCTGTTAAACCATTTAAAACCAAAAACAATATTCCGACTGTTAATGGTTTTAATGTGGACTGTCAGAGATTTCGTGATGATCGGTTTGGGATATTTTTATTTGTTCAGCTATACCCCAATGCAAGCAGACGGATTAGACTATCTCTATATATTCTTTTTCATTAGTTTTTTTGTCAATTTTCATTTCGTCAAGATCCTGTATTAAGTTAAAATCGTGACAGAATAATAATGATCCGGTTAAGATCGATCTAAACCATCCTATTATGTATACGATTCAACATGCCAACAATTAAACAACTTATTAGAAATACAAGACAGCCAATCAGAAATGTCAGGAAATCCCCCGCGCTTGGGGGATGCCCTCAGCGTCGAGGAACATGTACTAGGGTGTATGTGCGACTCGTTTAGATTATGGGGGCTGGGACAAAAGAAAGAAAACCCTTTGTTCCAGTATCAATGATCAGTACTAAGAAATAGGATAAAAGGGAATAACCCGATTCACTATTGAAAAGTAGGAAAATCCATCATTTCCTTCTATTCTTATTGTGTATCAAATTTATGGTTCCATTGGTGCAAATTCAATCACCTCAATTTAAGATCAGAAACAATTCCCCATTGGTATCAAATAGTTATTCATTAAGCGGGGAAAGGGCTCTTTTAAAGAAAGATTAGACTCCCACTCTTGTAAGAACGGACTAAGAGGGTCCGCTACCCAGCTAACTTTCCTAATTAAATACCGTTACTGTATAGGTAGATCTCGTTGTGAAAGAACTATTACTGGATAATTTATCGGTAGAGCTAAAGAGTGTGAACTGTACAAGTTATCAATAAGGTTAATTAAATGACGTAAGAGGCTCCGGTGTATAGAGAAGACCTCACCGTTTAGGAACTAACCATAGAAACGATGGAACCCACTCTCTCTTTATCCACTTATTATTTTTTTATTTCTTATGTTTTTGATACCCAGTAGAATACAATTTCTTTTTTATAGGCATTTTATCTTTACCTTGAAAAAAAGAAAAAGGGTGGTCGGGAAGGTTATAGTAGCCAACGCCATTGGAATTTTTATTTTATACATTGGAAAAATAAGTTTTGTTATTAGAATTATATTCTACTATGAAATAGAATAAGGAGGGGAAAAGAATAACCAAACCAAAGGAAATCCATAAGTTGTTATTCCTCAAAGTTTCATTTATTCAATGACCAGAATTAGCCGAGGATATATAGCTCGGAGACGTAGAACAAAAATGCGTTCATTTGCATCAGGCCGGGCTCGTTCAAACCTTACTCGAACTATGACTCAACAGCAAATAAAAGCTTTGGATTCGGCTCATCGGGATAGAGATAGGCAAAAAAGAAATTTTCGTTCTTTGTGGATTACTCGTATAAACGCAGTAATTCGCAAACTGTGGGTATCCCATAGTTATAGTAGATTTATACACGATCTGTACAAGAGAGGAGTGCTTCTTAATCGTAAAATACTTTCACAAGTAGCTATATTTAATAAAAATTCTCTTTATATAGTTTCTAACAAAAATATGATTTTCAACGAATCATAAAAGAATGAGTTGGATTGGTTCATCAATAGTGTTGGGGCAGAATCCCTTTTTGACTCTGCGCCATGGATTCTACTATAATATTAGTGAGCAATAATAGAATAATTCCTTCATATTCGTCGAACTAGAGGACATAATTTACATGGATATAGTAAGTCTCGCTTGGGCTGCTTTAATGGTAGTCTTTACATTTTCTCTTTCACTCGTAGTATGGGGAAGAAGTGGACTCTAGAGGTACTACTAATTTTATTTTTTATAAAACTAACTGTATCAATTGTTTTCTCTATCGTTCTGCAAAGCATTTTTAACGATTAAAAAAAAATAGCATGATTTATTCCATTGGATTCTAGTGGAATTAATATATTGTATGAATAATACTTTTTCAATCAAAGAGATATGATTACTGTGTTTGTAGTTTGAAAGGGGGTAAAGATGATAGAAAATTTCTTACAACCGAATTTTTATGAAATTTTCTATTTCAACGAAAGGGCTCTTACCACAAGTATAGATTGACAATGAGTAAGACGGCACCCTTTTTTATTTCTTTCCCTCCTCGCTGTTCAAAGAATCAGTCGGTCTGTTAAGTGTATACATTGGACGAGTAGTTGAGTTTTCGTTTCAGTTTTTCTGTCAAATTAAATAAACAAACAAAGTAAATATAAAAAAGCAATTTAAATTAAGCTTTAAATTAAGCAGCATAAGGAGGAGTGTTTATGTACCATTACCGAGTACCTCATTTCAAAAAATTCCGCCGTCTGCGAGTTTTACAAAGTCCTAATACCGCAACTTACCGTAGAAACCAACCACATTTCCCAACAAAATCTCAAAATAAATATTGTATTCGTTCTTATATGAATGGTAGCCCTATGTCACGAAAATCTGGAAACTTTGTGTTACGATTTCAAATTTATTTTCAAAAAACGATTTGGCTTCAAAAATTAACAATCATTGTATTTTCAAATCCGACCGTAAGTACGTTTCTCATTTTAAATTGTATAAAAATTATAATCTGTCTCATTTTACTTTTATATTTTTTAATAAAAATTTGTATTGAAAATTTGATACATAAAGTACAGATTAGCATTAGTCTAATCAAAGATTTTTTGATGATCCGCTTGGTCGGTTTTTTAGTACGTCGCTTTAAGGGCCCAAAAGTCAATAAGATACTCAGAAATTTTTCCCATTTGTACTTGTTAATCAAGATTGGGTTGCAAGCCACTGTAGTGTTTTTGGTGTTGAATGATTTATCGAACTTTCCCGAGGTGCTTCGGGTTTTTATATATACAAAAAAAGGTAGTCTTGTTGGCAAATATTTAAAAATATTATCATTCGTCATTTGTATCATTAAAGTTCTTCTCATAATGCTTTGGTACAACACTCTAATGATACCGCCGAACGCTTGGATTGTCTATTTTAATTCATTCTCCGATGTTCTTTATGCATGCCTTGTGCCAATTTTGGCGTTGTTGGAATTTTTTAAGCTTAGCGATGTGCCTTTCTATGCGTCAAAAGATAGTTGGGTTACCAAATATCTCTTACTACAGAAAGAACCAGAGTCACTCTTTCGAATGGCAATGTATCTAGTATGGCTGATCAGAGATGGCATGCTGCTGACTTGGGGGCATAAATCTTTATGGAACAATACACCGCTCGACCCAGACGACTTGATCTTTTTTTTTCATTTTAACTTCTTTAATACTCAATTTTCCATTGGTCTGGATCCTCTATTGATTGTATAACCGGTCCGGCTAAATAGAAAAAAGAGAAAAGTAAGTAAATGAAAGATATTAACCTTATATAATATAAGATCCTCAAAAAAATTTAATTCTGATTAGGAAAGAAATTTTTAGGAATGAAAGACTCTTAAAATGAATTTCAGAAAAAAGTTTTCTTTATATTTCTAGAAAGCACTTTCTTTCTTGGTATCAAAATAGGATATGTAGTATAAAAATAGACAATCTATTCTCTTTTTTTTATGATTTTGGAGATTCTGTAATGCTTACTCTCAAATTTTTTGTTTCCATAGTAGTGGTATTCTTTGTTTCTCTCTTCATCTTCGGATTCCTATCTAATGATCCAGGACGTAATCCGGGACGTGAAGAATAAACTAAAAAGGTTTTTTGTTTTCCTTGTTTGATTTTTCAAATTTTTTATGGTTTGATATCTATTTCACATGTGTAACTATGAAAAAAGGCAGGGAATTTCCAAAATTTGAAAGAGAAATCAAATATCAAGTCATAACAGCAACCGGAAAGAGAGGGATTCGAACCCTCGGTACAAATAACTCGTACAACGGATTAGCAATCTGC